TCTCAAATCAAAAGAGAATAGAATAAATCATACTTTCATACAATATCTTAATTGAATTATATGTAATGATCAATAAATTAAGTTTAATTCTATGTCGGCATGTATAAAAATTCTAGTAATCTATTTTATAGATATTTACACTGGAGTTGACGAACAACCAGTACTACTATTAGTGTTTATTAGTGTCGACTAGAAATGGGGCGTGGCCAAGTGGTAAGGCAACGGGTTTTGGTCCCGCTATTCGGAGGTTCGAATCCTTCCGTCCCAGAGCATACCTGACCCATGATCATTTTCTTTTTTTTTTTTTTAATAGATAATAAAATATCTATCTATATCATAATAAAATATATCAAAATAAAGATTGTCTTTTCCAACAGTCTTCCGTTTAAGAGTATAATATTGGTATAAAATTGGTAGAGAATGTTATTCTTGTTTCTTTTTGTTTTAATATGAAATCTGAATCATATCTTTTTCACAAATTGAATCTAGTTCAAATAACACGCATATTAAATTTAATCTATTTGTGATTTGTAAAATATTACTATTTTTCAATATGAAAGATGAAAAAATAACAACCCAAATCTTCACTCTTTCCTTACATCAGTCTTTTTTTTATCTATCTTTTTTTTAGTAATCATTGAGGGGTTAATCCAATATGGATTTATCTCTCTCTTATGATGATAAAATGATGATAAAAAGCTAATGTCTTTACTCTAAAACCTTATGCAAAATTAAAATAATGATATCAGGTAGTAAATTATTCAATCAATTAAATCTTTTGAATGATTGCTTATGAGTTCTTGGTACTCGAAGAAGTGTTAAATTGTTGAATTTATCCTATCATGAAGATAGGGATTCAAAATAACTTGTTTATTCGTGTTTATTTATTCGTGTTATGTTAGTTATAATTATAAATAATAAAAAACAATAAAAATAATTATAAAGAATAAAAAATGGGGTCAAATTGATTGAATTCTTGCGGAGACTTCTTCATAAATTATCCATTCTTGATATATAAAAAAAGTATAGATTACTATGTACCGACCGAACCGATGATTATTCATGATTCCATAATCGAATCAATTACATACTGGTTCCAAACCGAAGGAATGTTATGGTAAAACTTCGTTTAAAACGATGTGGTAGAAAGCAACGTGCGACTTGAAGGACATGATCAGCTGTGGATTCTTACATCCACCATTTTTTTATATTTTATATAGGAATGAAAGTGCTCTTGGCTCGACATCATTTGTTCTGTTCCACTGGAACTCTCATTTTTTGAGTGTTGTGATGTAATATAGTACACGATGGAGCTCGAGTAGAAAGTATTGATTCTCAAGGGCAAGAATCTAAGGTTAGTATCGATCAATAAATTGTAACAACTTCGTAAGTATATTTTCGAGATATAAATCTAAAGTATCCAATTCGAGAAAATTGAAAAGTCAAATTTGTTGAAATTGGTAAAACTCTTTCGATCAAATCAAAAGTAAAGTGTAGGAATCAACCATTCGTATGATTCTTTGATAGAAATAAATCCCAAAAATGGTATGTTGCTGCCATTTTGAAACGATTTAAAGATCACCGAAGTAATGTCTAAACCCAATGATTCAAGGCAAAGATAAAGATCCTGGAACAAGTAAATACCCTTTTCAATTGTCTCAACAACTAGATCAGAATGAAGAATAAAAATAGATTCTAAAGGAGACAGACAAAAGGGGGTTAGAGACCACTCAATAAATGAAATACCTAAAGGGTTTTTTTGAGTTATTTTAGAATTATTCAACTTGAGTTATGAGGGTGCAAATTTCAAATACCATTTTTGGTTGGGAAAAATAAGAAAAAAAGTACTTAAATCAATAATCTAATTAATTTGATGATTTTATGGATATATTTTATATTCGAATTCTATATATAGACATCATCATAATTTCGAATTTTCTCGAGCCGTACGAGGATAAAACTTCTTATACGTTTCTAGGGGGGGGTATTGTTCATCTATCCCAATGAGCCATTTATCGAATCGTTGCAATTGATGTTCGATCCCGACGAGAGGGAAGAGATCTTCGTAAAGTGGGTTTTTATGATCCGATAAAGAATCAAATCTATTTAAATGTTCCTGCTATTCTATATTTCCTTGAAAAAGGCGCTCAACCTACAGGAACAGTTCATGATATTTCAAAAAAGGCGGGAGTTTTTACGGAACTTCGGCTTAATCAACAAACAAAATAAAATTAATGAAATATAAAAAAAGAAGATGCGGATGATTTGTATATAGCTTTGTATAACCTTTTAGTTTCTTTGCTATTTCCTCTTTTTTTATATTCATATCATACTTAATTTATTATTGTTACTGTAGAGTAGAATGTTGTCTTTTATAACGACAAAAATCTATTTGATTTCTATCAAATTTGATTTATATCAATAAAATAGATAGAAAAAGATCAAGTGAATAAATAATAAATGAAGTATCGGGTTTATAAATATAAAATTTTCAGATTACTCTTAATGAGGTGGTTTTCGGTGGAACTCTAGAACAAATAAAAAACACAAAGGATTAAACTTGTTTATTTGACTTTTGACTAAACCTCATTTTTTTTTTCTACTTTTCCCCCTATCTTCCTTAATTTCTTCTTCCCCCAATATTGTATATAAATATTATATATATGTAGTGCCAATCCAACAAAAGTCCTTAGTTTTTTTTATTAAAATCGATTGAAATTGGAATTATTATATTAGTTCTATTTCTAATTTGTTTTCTCTTTTGTATTCTTTTCTCAACATTCATATTGACAACAGTGTATCAAATAAATATAATCCGATCGTGGATAAAAGGATCCATTTATATCTCCGTCCCATAGATTTATTTCAGTCAAACAATGGTCTCTTGGATTTTATGTGATACAAGAAGTCTTTTTTTGATTAAGATTAAAACAATAAAAATCTATATACTAATTAATTAAATATACTAATTAATCAATAACATAAGAGACAAGGGGCGTTCTATAAATATTTTACTTTAATTCCTATAATCCCTATTTTTATCTGATAATTTTTTGCATTTTCATCGGATCTGTTCATTTTTATTATGTTCAGAATATAATCAATTATAAATTAAAAAATTTTTGCTATTTTAATGTTTTGATTGGTTTTGATTGCGTTGTGCAATTCCATTTTTTTTTTTTTAATTTATTGGGATTCCGATTGTATCTACACATTCTAATTATTTTATTTGGGTTGCTAACTCAACGGTAGAGTACTCGGCTTTTAAGTGCGGCTAGCATCTTTTACACATTTGTATGAAGCAACAAATTCATCCATACCAGCGGCAGAGTTTGTAAGACCACGACTGATCCTGAAAGGAATGAATGGAAAAAGCAGCATGTCGTATCGATGGATAATTCTGAGAATAGTTCATTCTTAACGAATAGGTCCAAACCTTTATTTTAATTATTTTAATTCTTGACGTGTAATAAAATAAAAAAGAAATTTGGTCGAGGGAATAAATGGGTAGAGCCTAACTATGGTTCCAATTATAGGGAAACAAAAAGTAATGAGCTTCTGTTCTTAATTTTTGACTGATTGCCCGATCTAATTAGACGTTAAAAATATATTAGTGCTTAATGCGGGAAAGACTTTTCCCATGAGTGGATTAAAAATTTCTTATGAGTCCTAATTATTAACTATTACCCATTATAGGGTAGAGATAAATGTGTAGAAGAAGGCAGTATATTGATAAAGATTTTTTTTTCAAAATCAAAAGAGCGATTGGATTGAAAAAATAAAGGACTTCGAACCATCTTGTTACCCTAGAATGAACATAAATCAATTAGATGTAAAAAGAGAGGTTAGAGAGTCTGTTGATGAGTCTTACTTGTTTCCGAGGTATCTATTCTTTTCTTATCGTACTATAATACCTTGTTTTGACTGTATCGTACTATGTATCATTTGATAACCCAATAAATCACCTATTTCTTTTCTGGTTCAAATCTAATTTAAAATGGAAGAATTTCAAGGATATTTCGAACTAGATGGATATCAGCAACATGACTTCCTATACCCACTTATCTTTCGGGAGTATATTTATGCACTTGCTCATGATCATGGTTTAAATAGATCCGTTTTGTTGGATAATGTAGGTTATGACAATAAATCTAGTTTACTAATTATAAAACGTTTAATTAGTCGAATGTATCAACAGAATCATTTGATTATTTCCGCTAATGATTCTAACCAAAATAAATTTTTTGGGTACAACAAAAATTTGTATTCTCAAATAATATCGGAGGGATTTGCAGTCATTGTGGAAATTCCGTTTTCCCTACGATCAGTATCTTCCTTAGAAGCGACAGAAACAGAAATTGTAAAATCTTATAATTTACGATCACTTCATTCACTATTTCCTTTTTTAGAGGACAAATTCCCACATTTAAATTATGTATCAGATGTACTAATACCCTACCCCATTCATCTGGAAATCTTGGTTCAAACCCTTCGCTATTGGGTGAAAGATCCCTCTTCTTTGCATTTATTACGACTCTTTCTTCACGAGTATTATAATTATAATAGGAATAGTCTTATTACTCCAAATAAATTTATTTTTTCAAAAAGTAATCCACGATTATTCTTGCTCCTATATAATTCTCATGTATGTGAATATGAATCCATCTTCCTTTTTCTTCGTAATCAATCTTCTCATTTACGATTAACCTCTTATGGGATCTTTTTTGAGCAAATTCATTTCTATGAAAAGATAAAATATCCGGTAGAAAATGATTTTACGGTCGCCATCTTATGGTTCTTCAAGGATCCTTTTATGCATTATGTTAGATATCAAGGAAAATCAATTCTGGCTTCGAAAGATACCCCTCTTTTGATGAATAAGTGGAAATATTATCTTGTCAATTTATGGCAATGTCATTCTTATGTTTGGTCTCAACCAGGAAGGATTTATATAAACCAATTATCCAAGCATTCCCTTTATTTTTTGGGTTATTTTTCAA